ATTAAGCATTAAGAAAAGAAAAAACCAAATTTTGAGATTCAAAATCATTCATGAATTCGCAGTCAGTTGTCAATAGTTAATGGTTCAAATTCGTTTGACTTTTGCGACTGAAAATCAACTGTCGATTTGGAATAGAAAGTGGGAAAAGTTGGCTATTTTGAGATACTCTATCAGGGGTGTATCAAATCCAATCGAAATCAAAAGAGACAAGGTTAGGCAAGAAAGGGATAAATTAGCAAGGAGAGCGGGATTAAAAATTAAAAAAAGGAACTCTCGATGCACTGCGCATACACATACACTAAAAGGGAGTGCAGTAATACAGGAAAAATTTCACTAATTTGATATTGTTTTGGCGGCATGGCCGAGTGGTAAGGCGGGGGACTGCAAATCCTTTTTCCCCAGTTCAAATCCGGGTGTCGCCTGATCAACAAAAGGTGTGAAATCCTGCTTCTGTTCTGCTGATATAACTCGCCAAATTATTTCGCACCAGAAGCAGAGAAAGGGCACTGTTGATACTTGTTTGATTCGAAACAGGCGGGTAGGGGTTTTCGAAAATAAATAGTGTAAATCTAGGATTCAAGGATATATTCTAAGGGTAGAGGGGTTATCAAAACTTCGCGATTCTCTGCGACTACAATAGTAAATTGAAAAGGATTTTTTTCGGCAACCCCTAAATCAAGAATATACCGTCTCTGCACTTTTTCACAAAGATAGTCGAAAAGAAGGGGGTACGCATTCGATCAAATAGAAAATTAGATATTGATTTATCTGTTTATGCTTTTTACTTATGAGGATCAACAACCAACCAAAAAAAAGGCCTTATTATTCCTCCATGTTCCATTAGTAACACTTCCGCAAGATGTTACTACGTATTCGGATTCGTCTTTCCTTTTTTTTGAATGTTAATGTTTTGTTTCAAAATCATCTAGGAATTTTTTATTAAATGAGTTGATTTATTAGATTGGGCTATCAATAGTGTTCGGTCCGAATCCTTTTTTTGACTCTGCACCATTGATTCTACTATACTATTAGTATTGAGGAATCGAACAATTCCTTCCTATTTATTTATATTATTTATTTCTATTTATATAGATATATATTTATATAGATCCTATTTATAGAGATAAGGGGACATAATTCACATGGATATAGTAAGTCTCGCTTGGGCTGCTTTAATGGTCGTCTTTACATTTTCGCTTTCACTTACAGTGTGGGGAAGAAGTGGACTCTAGGAGTATTACTAATTAATCAAACTGTATCAATTGTTTTCTAGATCATTCTGCAACACGTTTTGAACTATTTAAAACGAAAAAATATTTATTTCGAATTCCATTCGATTCGGATTGAGTAATCCATTATATGAATCACCCTTTTTCAATCGAACAGATATTTCCCCAATTGCCATCTTTGTATTTCGAAAAGAATACTGATGAACGGAAATTCATTCTAATAAAAATTTTTCCGAAATGTTTTTTTTATTTCAACCAACGGGTTCTTACCAGAATTCTAGATGAGTACTGAGGAAGACCTGTTTTTTATTCCCTCTTTAATTTCATTTAATATTAAATATATTAATATTAAATGAAGAAGTCGTTTGGTTAAGTATATACTTATGCGTATATACGCACTTTCTATGACTATGAAAAGCGGTATAGACAGAGACATCGGGGTTGTCGAACGAGATATTATACATAAGGGAATCTTATCTCCGGTGAGTCCCATATTACACACTTACCGCTTCCTTTATAATTGCAAAAATTATATTTTATTGTATATTGTAAAGTAGACCTTTACACATTATACAACATACAACACAATAAAATAAAATAATTCTAATAGATAGATCGACCATACGATCTATCTATTAGAATTATTTTATTTTATTAATTTTTGCTAAGAACCTATAAGTCAAGCTTAATTCAAATTAATTATTTTGACTGACTGTTTTTACGTAAATTATAAGTAGAAAGGCCGTAGGAACTAGAATGAATAGCGCAGTAGCAATAAATGCAAGAATATTTACTTCCATAATCGAATCTTTTTTTACTTCACAATAACTTGGGATTTAATCCCCTAGAGATGATAAACCTTTCGAATCAATTACCTCTCAATGTTTTTAAATCGGATCAATATTATGAATAACAATACCTGAGTTACCAAATAAATTCGTCGTCAAAAACGGAATAGTATAACATAGGAGGTTTTTTTATCCATACTGAACCCCAATTTCGATTCTGGACCCAATCCAAAATTCCTTTATTTGGTTCCGTTCTTTTTTCTCTAACGTAACTCACATTCTGTCATGTCCAAGCATCTGATGATACTTGATCAGATCGCCCTTCCCCTTCACTTCTATTAGTATTAGTTACTAGTTAAAAAAAAATTAAGAAAATATAGAATATTAAGAATAAGAATAGAATTAAGAATATAATAGAATATATATAAATATATATATATATAGATATAAAATCTATAGATATAAATATATAGTACTCTATTCCAGGGATCGGTAATAATCGAAAAAGCAGACTTGGAATACTTACTATAATGCAACCAATAATTGTACTAATCCGCCCCCTTTCCTGCCAAAAAAGAAAAAGAAATAAAGAACCTTTTTTTTTTCTTTTTTTTTTGTTTGGGAATGAAATTTTGCCCCCGGCCCCCGTTCATAGTCATATAAGGATAGAGATGAATTGATTGAGGTATTTTTATTGGAGCCGCCGGGACTGACGGGGCTCGAACCCGCAGCTTCCGCCTTGACAGGGCGGTGCTCTGACCAATTGAACTACAATCCCAATGAAATACCCAATGAAATAGGGGATCTAGCAAAGATTTTTATTCTTTTTTATCTCCGTATCGAGTATTTATATGAAGGGCAAGGGAGTTATAACCTCTCGTGATATTGACGAATTGTTGGGCCGAGCTGGATTTGAACCAGCGTAGGCATATTGCCAACGAATTTACAGTCCGTCCCCATTAACCGCTCGGGCATCGACCCAGGACGAATCACTTTTAGACTTATTGGTAATCCACGATTAACTTTCTTTCGTAGTACCCCCAGGGGAAGTCGAATCCCCGCTGCCTCCTTGAAAGAGAGATGTCCTGAACCACTAGACGATGGGGGCCCACTTATCCAACCGCCATCATACTATGATCATAATATGATCAGTTTTTTGAAATTGTCAATAGGGTGGAATGAAATGGTATGAGTAGATCCGAGGTATCTTTCCGCCTTTACTAAGGTGTAGAGAATTTTGTGATTCGTCACTCAGGAATCATTCATTCTAATCGCCATTCTTCACTCTATATTCCATAGATAAATAAGATAAATATTCCATATATATATAAATAGAAATGCTCTAACTCTATATTATATAGAGTTATAGTCTAGAAATCTATAAGTATTAGAGTAAAATAATATAATAAAATAAAAATAGAATCATGATTTGAGAAATATCTTGAAATTATTGTTTCTATCGAATTGGTAGGTGTACATATAAGTGAACTTTATTCGTTTGGGAATAAATTCATTCAAGAAAAGAAACTGGGTTCGGTCTTGAAACAATTCATTGCATTTTACCCTAGACTTGCGAGGTAAATCCACTTTATTATTAGTATTCAGATTCAGGCTAAACTCGAACCATCAACATCAACCACCAATCAACTACTATGAGTCTACGGCATGTACTTGTACTTATGTATATAAGTATATACAGATAGAGCATATAGACATTTTAGCCACGTAGAAACCCATTCAGTAATTCATCAAACACCAAATAAGCCCTTTTAACTCAGCGGTAGAGTAACGCCATGGTAAGGCGTAAGTCATCGGTTCAAATCCGATAAGGGGCTCTGGTTTTTTCATAAACCTCCGAACGCAGTATTCATATTTGAAGGAAGAATAGAGATATTAGTATTCTGGGGTTGTAAAAAAAAGTAACTAACGGGATAATAGAATATTATTCTACTCTTACCAATCAAATCCATTCTCTTGGAAAGATTATAACTCAACAAAAAAGTAAGTGGACCTGACCCATTGAATCATTACTATATCTGCTATTCTGATAGTAAAATCGTATAGAGATGAAATTGGAAGAGTGAATATCCCTTTTTCCTTTCTTTATTTCTTTGACTCCTCAAGAATTTGTCGATATTTCCGCTTAAACCTAGATTTTCGATTTTCTATATATAACAATAAATCCTTATTCTGTTCCTCCGCGGGGAGGGGTTTCTTTCAAGCCACAAGATAAGATCGATTTCCACTATCTATCCTTGATTACAGATCAAGATTACTTTCTGTCGATATAAGGATGTATATTTGAATGTATATCTATCAGATCGAGGCTTCATGTACCAAACTGTATCAAATGTTTTGCATCGGATATTTTTCTTTTGAAAGTGTGCTGTGCTGGATGCGAGAAAGAGAATTTCATTTCCAGTTTCCTATTTTTTTTATTTCATTGAATTTAAGAAAAAAGAGAACTGAAATTCTCCCCTTTTCTTTTTTTGTTGAAGGAGTTTTAGATTTATACAAAAGACAGAAAAATAGAACTAACAAAGAAGTCACTAAAGAAAATGAAAAAAGAAATTCAAAAAGACTTTAGTTAATTTTATAAAAGAATCTAGAACTACCTTTCTTTTTCACAATCTAATGAACAAGATCTAATAATAACATTAATTAATGGAACAGGGGGTTAGGTGCGAGAATCGATTCGATTGGGAGTGAGTGGGAGTGAGAGAGGGGGTTGATTGTTCCTTGAACAATTCTTTGAAAAGATATTCATCTACCCGATTGATAAGCCATAAGAAGACAATTCGCGGCTCAGATACTACTTATTTTAGTAGTAGGAATAATAAAATTGAAATTATCTAGTCGAGTTTATAGAACAATCAGGGATTTTTATCTTCGAAACCCATTGGATTGGAGTGGGATAGTGCAAGAGAAATCATGCACCAATGATCGAATCTTCGAAGGCCCCGCAAATGATATGATATGAGGT